TTTATGTTATGGGCATTCCCATATCTTTTTTTTAATATAATGAGCCTACCCTCTCTTTTCTGTTTATATTCAAAAACATCGAAACTGATACAAGACCAGAATATTAGGAGGACTCTTCCGACCAGACAAAAATCTATAATTATCAGCAAAGTTCTTTCTTTATTTGTATTTGTTCTTTATTTGTATTTGTTCTTTATTTAATTTTCTTTATTTAATTTTAAATTTAAATTGTAAATTTATTTCTATATTTTTTTTTATTTCTTTTTTTCTTCAAATCCAATCCAAAAATTCCTATTTTTTTTTTTTTTACGTAGGTCGTCGATTCGGCATTGGAAAAAAAAGAGCAAGATGCCCATTTTTTTAATAAATGGTTCAAATCATTTTATCGATATGAGTGTTCTATATCAGATAAATTACCAACTATTCATTTTTAAACCATTTCGGTACTAACGTAGCGGTAGAAAGAGTACCATGTTTTGCCTGGACTTCAAACAGTTTAGCTTTAACCATGTTAATGGTCTTACATTATTGGTTGATAGAGAATCAAAGTAGATTTACCAATAAGTCACGAAATGCTATGGTTCTTACATATGATTTCTTAATTTATTCAGAAATAATTCGTCGAGATCGTGCACTTTTTTTCCTATTTATCCTATAAAATGAATAAAATACCATAAATAAAGTGCAGTCGGATGGATCCAACCTATTCTTGAAATACAAAACTCGCACACACCCCCTTTCCAAAAAAAATCAATACACCAAGCACTACACTTAGATTTATTGGATTTGTTGCTAAAATATCGGTATTAAACCCGAAACTCCCGGCGGATGGCCAGTGACCCAAGGAAAGGAAAGAATCGGTTACATTTTTCATATGCTCTCCTCTTATAGATAGGACTAACAAAGAACAGAGTTCTTTTTGTATCACTTCGTCGCCCCTTTTTTGATCGATTTCTTATTATTTTATTATATAAATTTTATTTCCATTTTTTTTAATGGGAATAGATTAAATCTAGTAATTTAATTTGATAATTTTGAAATTTCTTACTTGAAGCTTCCAATCCAATAAAATACTTATTTTATTAGGTTAAGTCTTGGGTCTCATGTCAATTGTGAAATATCTCGTTTGTTGAAACGATTCCTAAAATAAAGTAAAAAAAAAGGTTTCCATTGTACTAAGCTAAGGACGCGAAGGAAGAAAGCGAGCGGATCCGGTAATTACTCATCCTCAAATCAGTCCTTCCTTTCCTGGGGTATTGTCTCAACAAATAAATAATTGTAGGAGTAAAGTAAAGCGTTGATATAATTAGAAGAAGCAAACAACAATTATGAGTTAATAAAATTAGAAAAAAGATAGTATGTAAGGTACTTTTTTACATTTCTAGGATTAAACAAAGGGATTCGCAAACAAAAGCGCTAACGCCACGACCAGTCCATAAATTGTTAAAGCTTCCATAAAAGCTAGACTAAGCAATAAAGTACCTCGTATTTTACCCTCTGCTTCTGGTTGTCTCGCAATACCTTCTACAGCTTGGCCTGCAGCAGTACCTTGACCAACTCCAGGTCCAATAGAAGCAAGCCCTACTGCCAATCCAGCAGCAATAACGGAAGCGGCAGAAATCAGTGGATTCATGGTAAGTTCAGTTCCTCGCACCAAAAAAAAGAAATGGTTAATGATACAATCAACCAATGAATTATTACTTAATTTTTTTTATCATTTTTTTTTTTTCATTAAGATTTTATCATTAAGATCTATCGGGTCGAAATAACTAAAAACTCCGAATTGAAATGATAATATTACTGAATCGTCAGAACTATTTCGATATCTCATTTTTAGCTTCTACCCATAATGGAGTTTTTTACATATGTATACGGTTCTAGTTATTGCATTTCTTTGTTTCGAACCATTCTTTCATTCAATTCTTCTTTCTTTTTTCTTCTAGATACTATCCTTGAGTTCATCTCTTTTTTCATTTCATTCAATCCACAATCACAGACGAAACAGAAGGACTTATATTGGAACTATATAAATGCAGTGAACCGCAATCAAATTAATCAATAAATCAAATTAATCAATAATATATATATATATATATATATTAGGAATAGTCCTATATAACTAAACTAGTAAATATATAATATCACATATACATTTGTTTCTTCCATAACGTAAACCACCCACATTTTATATTGAATCGGATTCTAGAATCATTCCTCGAAACAGACACAGGGGCTAGACTTATAGAGATTACATACATCTAGTGTGACCCCCCAACCCATCTTTTTTTTACAATTCCGCAATATCGTCTCGTCTATCTTTTTTCCTACGACTCTAGGTCGTATATTCATACGTATTTGTATCTATTATGTTCCCCAACCAAGTGGATTATCTTGAATCATGCATGAATTGGGATAAGCTTAAAAAAAGACTATTTCGAAAACTAGTCAATGATGACCCTCCATGGATTCACCTATATAAGCCGCGGCTAACGTTGCAAAAATAAGAGCTTGAATACCACTTGTAAATAATCCAAGAAGCATAACAGGTATAGGAACTACTGAAGGGACTAAAGAAACAAGAACAACAACTACTAATTCATCAGCTAATATATTCCCGAAAAGTCGAAAACTAAGAGATAAAGGTTTTGTAAAATCTTCTAGGATGTTAATTGGTAAAAGTATTGGGGTTGGTTGAATGTATTTCCCGAAATAACCCAATCCTTTTTTGGTAAGACCCGCATAAAAATATGCCGCTGACGTGAGTAAAGCTAAAGCAACAGTAGTGTTTATATCATTCGTAGGCGCAGCTAACTCCCCATGAGGTAATTGTATGATTTTCCAAGGTAAAAGAGCACCTGACCAGTTAGAAACAAAAATAAATAAGAACATAGTTCCAATAAAGGGAACCCAAGGACCATATTCTTCTCCAATCTGGGTTTTGCTCAAGTCTCGAATAAATTCAAGGACATATTCGAAGAAATTCTGACCGTCGGTCGGAATGGTTTGTGGATTCCGAACAGCTATGATGACTGAACCTAATAAGATAGCAATTACGACCCAAGAAGTGATAAGTACTTGGGCATGGATTTGTAAACCTCCTATTTGCCAATAGAAATGTTGGCCTACTTCTACACCCGATATGTCGTATAACCCTTTGAGTGTTTTAATGGAATATGGTATAACATTCATATTGCCCTCTGACAGAAATTGAACTTCAAAAAAGGAATTATTTTGATTCAACCATCTATTTCTCAACTCACTAACTTGAATCATTAATCGTATATTTTATTTACGATACCAAGAAATTACATAACAACATCATAACATAATATCAATATCCCCAGTACTTTTTTTTTTATCTCTTTTTTCAAATTCAAAAAAAAAATAGTAACCGATCCAATAAATCTATGGAGTTGCCAAATAATTAACTAATCTTATTATTCTTAATGATAATCATAATCAACGATTTCTTATATAGCCAGAACGACCCTCACAAATTGCGGATACTAATTTGTTAAGAATCAATCGGATTGAAGCTATAGCGTCATCGTTTGCTGGAATCGAAATATCTGCGAGATCTGGGTCACAATTTGTATCGATTAAACAAATTGTCGGAATCCCCAAAATGACACATTCTTGAAGAGCCGTATATTCTTCTTGCTGATCAACGATGATCACAATATCAGGCAACCCCGTCATATATTTGATCCCACCGAGATATGTTTGCAAGGTAGATAATTTTCTTTTCAACATTGCTGCATCTCTTTTGGGGAGACAGTTGAGTTTCCCCATCTTTTGTTCTGTTCTTAAGTCCCTGAACTTGTGAAGTCTCGTTTCCGTAGTGGACCAATTCGTTAACATACCACCAAGCCATTTTTTATTAACATAATGACACCGAGCCCTTATTGCAGCTGATGCTACTGAATCCGCTGCTTTATTTTTTGTACCAACGATTAAGAAGTTTTTTCCCCTACTTGCTGCATCAAAAACTAAATCGCAAGCTTCTGATAAAAAACGAGCAGTTCTAGTGAGATTTGTAATATGAATACCTTTACGCTTTGCAGAGATGTAAGGGGCCATTCTAGGATTCCATTTCTTAGTACCATGACCAAAATGAACTCCTGCTTCCATCATCTCTTCCAAATTGATGTTCCAATATCTTCTTGTCATTTTTCCCCAGACTTCCTTTTTTTTTTAACAAAGAGACGAGGTACCCTGAAATAAATAATTGTTCCGATGGAACCTTTTACGGGGGATTGACCGTTGATACACGACCCAAACCATTAATTTCTTTTAATTACTTATTTTATTTATTACCAATTTAATTACTTATTTTATTTAATACCAAATCAAAAATCTAATACCAAATCAATAATCGGACCAGATAATTGAAAGATAGTTAAAGTGAAAGGAATGAATCTGCTCTTAGGAATCATTAAATCGCGTAAATGATTGTTCTGATGTCTCATGGAAATTTGTCTCATGGAAATTGTTTTGGACGTAAGAACAAAATAATTCTCTATGGTGTAACAAAATATCTCTTATTTCCAACTCGAATAGATTCTTTCTTTTGATTTCCAAATGAATGTTCTTGTCTTGCCTTGAAGGGTGTACTAATTTTTTGAATCCGGTACCAACAGGTATAATCCCCCCCAGAACAACGTTCTCTTTCAGGCCCTTCAACCAATCAATACGACCTCTTAGAGCAGCTTTTGCTAAAACTCGAACGGTTTCTTGAAAACTTGCTTCAGATATGAAACTTTGAGTATTTAGAGATGCCCTCGTTATTCCCAATAAGATTGCCCGATAACAGATCGCTTCGTCCAAAGCACGCCCTGCTCGTTCCGCTCGCAAAAAGCCGATTAATTCTCCAGGTGAAAAAACATTAGACATTCCATCTTCTGAAACCAACACTTTTGATGTTACTTGACGTACAATAATTTCTATATGTCTATTATGGATCTGTACCCCCTGGGATCGATAAACCTTTTGGATCTTATTAACCAAAGAAATACGACTTTGGGCTATGGTTAGCTCAGCTCCAATCAAGAATCCCCAGGGGATTCCAAGAATTCTTTGTATACGTTCGTTCCAACCTTCAACTCTCCTTTCTAGATTCATCGATATTGAATCAATCGAACGCACTTCTAAGATTTGTTCCACTTTTGGAAGACCTTGCGTTATGTCACCAGATCTCGATTTTTCATATATAAATGTAACTAATGTATCTCCTTCGTAAAGGATTTCTCCATAATGGCTATGAACAGTTGCTCCTGGAGTGGCCAAATAGGGTTTAGCTGATCTTATAACTAAGGAGTCAACATGAACAATGAAAATTTGACCAGATTTTTTTACGTGTGATTCGTATTTGAATAGACATACATTTTCAAAAATAAATTGTCCAAGGCTAATTATTGTAGATGTCTCTTCACAATAATCGTGATGGAGAAAGCACCAATTCAAATGGAATGGATTAAAAATTATGTTACCGCATGGATCGGGATTATAAATCCTCCTATTTTCATCTATTAAACAGTATTTAAGTACTTGGAAAGTCTGTTTAAAATTGTCAAGTAGCAAATATTTCTTTAACAAGATATGATTATGAGTTATTAAATAGTAAGATGAAAAAAAATTCGCTATTTTAGGGACAATAGTCCCTAAGGGACCCAGCAAATCCCTAATTTGGATTATGGGATCTGATTCTTTTGTCACATTGTTATATTTCGAATCATTGAATGGACCAATTCGAGAACAATTGGATGATGACAAAATTCTCAAAGATTGGCATTCTTTATTTCGATTCAACAACGTACCAATACCAATAGTTCCTTGATGTTGGGTAAGTGATTGAATCTTCGCCTTGGAATAAAAAGGATTGATATTGGCGCGATCTAATCCATTATCGGGAATCAATACGGAACTTGCCCTATCATACCTTTTTCCGGTATACGAAATAGTGGACTTGACTAACTCAATTCTTATGAAATCGCGAATCAGATCATTTGTCCTTACCTCAACAAAGGAAGCATGAACCTCTTTTATAGAACCATTTTTTTCTTGGTCCCAATTCAATACTAAGCAAGTCCGAACTAATTGAATACTTGTGTGATAAATTCCTCGAATTGATTTGCCATTTCCATAAAGGATATAATTGACAACTCTAAGTTGGACATTATCCTTTTCCTGCAAGAGATCCCGAGGGAAAAGTGTTGCTAAATTTATTCCATCAGCTATTTCATATGTGACTACGGACCGAACCGAAACAAAATACTTTTTCTTGGTAGGTGTGATCCGTTGGACATAGATCCAATTTTTCAATTTTTTTGATTTCTTAGAATTTTTTTTTTCCGTCTCTGGTGGTATCAAAATGCCGCTGTGCCTGGATATCTTATCTGTTTCTCCAGGAAAATGAATATCTCCAGAAAAGATTTTCAGCTCAATACTTTTTTTTTTTCTCTCCACTCGGACTAATCCGCCTACCTGGCTTCTTGTATTTAAAGCGAGTTGTGTATTTACTCCAATGATACTATTGTTCCGGACCATTATGAACGAAGATCCGGGTAAGATATGCACTTCTTCGAGAATGAAAAAAAACCGATCTACTTTCTGGTATTTCGGACTAAATTCTTTTTCTCCTCGATACTCAATCAAATCCTCTTTTTTTATGATTGAATCTACCTCTATGGTCCCATATTTAGTAATTCCTGAACTATTTCTTCTGTATCGTGGATCATCAAAATAAGCAAGAATACTATTTCTACGTAAAATACCATTTATGGGTATTTCAATCGAAATACCAAAACAGGGTATTAGTTCTTTATCTCGTTCTTTATCATATTGTAATGGGATAATGAATCTATTTCTTCGTTTTTTCGCCAAGAAATCAGAATTCTCTTGGAGAATAGAAGGATATATGAAATTCCAATGACCATTGGATATGATTCGATCGGGTCTTGAATAGCTTCCTTCAAAAGGGCTTCCGCTTGCTCGGTGATTAGTCATTGAGAGGTCAAAGATATATCTTTCTTCGAAAGAAAAAGAATGAACATTCATTTGATCTTGATCTTTGTGGAGCGAAAAAGACACTATACTGGATCTACACGGACCTCCTGCTAATATCCATAAATGACTTGTTTTTGGTAATAGATGAACATTACCATGTGTATATTCAGATGCATGGTGGACATCGGTACTCCAGTGCATTTCTCCCTTTGATTCAGAATAAATATGTTTTCGTACCTTCTCTTTAAAATGAAAAGTGGACGTTCCGGCACGAATCTCAGCAATCACTTGTTCTGATTCTACATATTGATCATTTTGAACTAAAATCAAACTTTTTGGTGGAATATTCACATTATGGATAATATCCCGAGTCTCAATAGTTACATACAAGTCTATAGAACATAGAAAAGCGGGATGCCCATGACGGGTACGTGTGGGATAAACCAAATCCTCATTGAATTTTATTTTTCCATTAGAAGGAGCTCGTACATGTTC